TCCGTTCAACAGAATGAACATTCATTTGATCTTGATCCTTGTGGAGCGAAAAAGGCACTATACTGGATCTGCACAGAGCTCCTGATAATATCCATAAATGACTTGTTTTGGGTAAGAGATGAACATTACCATATTTATATTCAGGTGCATGGTACACATCGGTACTCCAGTGCATTTCTCCCTCTGAGTCAGAATAAATATGTTTTCGAACTTTCTCTTTAACTTTATTAAAATTGAAAGTGGATGTTCCAGCGCGAATCTCAGCAATCACTTGTTCTGATTCTACATATTGATCGTTTTGAACTAAAAGAAAACTTTTGGGTGGAATATTCACATTATGTAGAATATCGTGACTCTCAATAGTTACATACAGGTCTATATAACATAGAAAAGCAGGATGCCCATGACGTGTACGTGTGGGATGAACCAAATCCTCATTGAATTTAATTTTTCCCTTAAAAGGAGCTCGTACATGTTCTGCAGTACCACCTGTGAATACTCCACCGGTATGAAAAGTTCTTAATGTTAGTTGAGTCCCCGGTTCGCCGATTGATTGACCCGCAATAATACCTACTGCTTCTCCTAATTCGACCAGGTCGCCATGAGTGGGACTCTGACCATAACATAATCGACAGATCCAAGATATACTCCTGCAAAGAAAGGGGGTTCGAATATATATTGGTTGTGTTCGAAAGGTTATGAATCGAGTGACAAGTCCAACCCCAATATCTTTATTTTGAGCGGCAATGCAACGTGGGCCCATATATATATTGTATGCTAATACACGACCAATTAGTGTTTGGACCCAAATTCTTTCCGTCATCCCATTTCTAGGACTCACGGAAATGCCTCGGGTAGTGCCACAATCTGTTCTACGTACAACAATGTGTTGAACTACTTCAACAAGTCTACGCGTGAGGTATCCAGCATCTGATGTTCGTACAGCAGTATCCACAACTCCTTTGCGGGCTCCATAGCAGGAAATGATATATTCTGTTAAAGAAAGTCCTTCGCGTAAATTGCTTTGAATCGGTAAATCAATCATTTGTCCTTGGGGATCCGACATTAATCCTCTCATACCTACTAATTGGTGTACCTGAGATGCATTTCCTCTAGCTCCCGAAAAGGACATTATATGGACTGAATTAGAAGGATCAGTCATCCTAAAATTAGGATGCATTTCTTGTCTCAAATATTCACTTGTAGCATACCATATCTCAATGGATTGGCGTAATTTTTCTACTGTGTGTACATTCCCATAATGATGGTGCTTTTCTAAAATGAAACTTTGTTGTTCAGCATCTTGGACTAGCCACCCCTTAGAAGGTACTGTTAAAAGATCATCAATTCCTAATGAAATGGATGTAGCAGTGGCTTGCTGGAAACCCAGAGTCTTTACTTGATCCAGGGTGTGCGATGTATATGCCATTCCGAAGTGATCTATTAATCTGCTAATAAGTCGTTTCATGGCAGACCCATCTATCGCTTTATTGTAAAAGAACAGATCAGCCCATTCTGCCATAAGTACTTCTCTATTCCGCTGAGTAGGATTCGCCAATGGGTTTGAGTCAGTGATTCGAAGACCTCCTTTACTGGATCTCGATTCATGTAGAAATTAAGGAATTATGATTCCAGTTGAACCGGAGAGATCCAAATTCCCGCGGTATTACATAATTCCTTAGCTTAGGTACCGTATGAGTAGGCCTGACAAAACCCCTGTATGGCTTCTTCTATTTCTCGAGAAAAAGAAATATGACCAACAGTGGTTCGGGTGTATATACAAAGGGTTTGTTTTTTTATACGTCTTACTATTAGATAGTGCCCATAAATTTCATGATAGGTACCCAAAGATTCATATTGAACTTCGACAGGAACTTCTCTTGAGGCAATGACACGTTGATCTAGTCGCCACCGAAGCCACAAAGGACTATCTAAATTGATTCGTTTCTGCTGATAAACTATAAGTACATCGTAGGAACTACAAAAATAGGGCTCTTTCTCTTTCGTAGTATATTTATACTTATAATCATTAACTGTTTCATTTTGATAGTTTATGCGATTCCATGGATTATACCTATTTGCACAAATACCTCGACGATTCCCGATCGTTAATACATAGAGTCCAATAAGCATATCTTGGGTTGGTACCGAAATGGGATCTCCAATAGCCGGAGAAAAGAGATTCATATGAGAAAACATAAGTAAACGAGCCTCCGCTTGCGCTTCCAAAGATAAAGGTACATGAACAGCCATTTGATCCCCATCAAAGTCTGCATTGAATCCTTTACGAACTAATGGATGTAAACAAATAGCACGTCCACCCCCTAAAATGGGCTGGAACGCCTGTATGCCTAATCTATGCAGGGTGGGCGCTCTATTCAACAATACAGGATGCCCCTGCATAACTTCTTGAAGTATTTCCCATACAATGGGTTCTTTTTCCCGAATTTGACTTTTAGCAATTCCTATGTTAGAAGCGATATGTCGTCTGATTAAACCA